TAATGAATCTTCCACTTATTTGATGGGATGGTTAAGAGATTATCTATGGTTAAACTCTTCACAACTTATCAACGGATATAACCCTTTTGGTATGAATAGTTTATCAGTTTGGGCGTGGATGTTCTTATTTGGACATCTTGTTTGGGCTACTGGATTTATGTTCTTAATTTCCTGGCGTGGATATTGGCAAGAATTGATTGAAACTTTAGCATGGGCTCATGAACGCACACCTTTGGCTAATTTAATTCGATGGAGAGATAAACCGGTAGCTCTTTCCATTGTGCAAGCAAGATTGGTTGGATTAGCCCATTTTTCTGTAGGTTATATATTCACTTACGCGGCTTTCTTGATTGCCTCTACATCGGGCAAATTTGGTTAATTCTTATGTGTTATATCCTCGATAATATCATTTCTTTCGATGCAGAAGGGGGTCCGCCTTCTTATATTTCTACTATTTCTACATCTAGGATCCGACTTTTATCATTGATACTAATAGGAAGAACCGAACCATTATGGCAAGAAAAGGTTTAATTCAGAGGGAAAAGAAGAGGCAAAAATTGGAACAAAAATATCATTTGATTCGTCGATCCCCCAAAAAAGAAATAGGTAAAGTTCCATTGTTGAGTGAGAAATGGGAAATTCACGGAAAGTTACAATCCCCACCGCGTAATAGTGCACCTACACGTCTTCATCGACGTTGTTTTTCAACCGGAAGACCGAGAGCTAACTATCGAGACTTTGGGTTATCCGGACACATACTTCGTGAAATGGTTCATGCATGTTTGTTGCCTGGAGCAACAAGGTCAAGTTGGTAAGCATTAAAATATCGTTTCATTTTTTATATTCATTTCTATGATCATAGAGGAGCCCCTTTACCATTCTGTATAAATAGGCTATTCTATTTGTACCAATATGGTAGAGGGGTGTACTCAATCCTTCTTTGTCCATTAGTTCCCAGTCCCTCTCTTCGTCGCGGGGTAGAGCAGCTTGGTAGCTCGCAAGGCTCATAACCTTGAGGTCACGGGTTCAAATCCCGTCTCCGCAACATTTTTTTTGACAAAAAATGGAGGTTTGACTCCGGTAACTAGTAATTAATTACTATTTTTTTCTTTTTATTTTGGGGTGGGCAGGAGGAAAAGAAGGGAATAGTATAGAAGTGAAGAGGATAGAACCACTCTACTATCACTGTCAACTATACTTAATTCTTTATCCTATTAAAAAAAAAAATGAACCCATTACCCTGGGCGGATAGCGGGAATCGAACCCGCATCTTCTCCTTGGCAAAGAGAAATTTTACCATTCAACTATATCCGCTTGTTCTTGATACACAATGGATGGGCCATATTTGTGCAGAGTTAGATCAGATACTCCTTTGTCTTTCAGAGTAATTGCAAAATGCTTATTTTCATTTAATAAAATTTATTTTCATTTAATAAAAAATGAATTTAGATTCTTTATAAATTATTAAAAATATTAATAGTAATTAGAATAATATCAAATTTGAATTGTATAAAATTAGATATTATTCTAATAGAAATACTATATATAGTTAACAATAACTATATAGTGAAATTAGAATATATAAATTTAAAATTATAATCATTTAATTTTAATAATAATAAAATTAGTTATTATCAAAAAAATATTATTATCAAAATAGTATTATAAATATTATAGAAAATTTCTACTATTTATAAATATAAATAATAATATATTATAAATATAAATAAATAGTATAATAAAATTATTTAATTAATATATATTTTTTAATTTCATTTTTAAATAGTTAAATATAAGAAGTTTGTTTGACCCCTCCCTTTCATTTTTTTTTTTCTTTATTTGCATTTTGGGGACTTATATTTCATTTTAATGGGTCTCACAACCTGAAAATGAAAGAATTAGGAGGGGATCATTTCATTTTTGGATCTAAATAGAACAAATAGGTTCAAGAGATGAGAGAATTAAGGATACCCACCAAAAAGACTAATCCAATCCATAATGATGTACCGGAAAATACAACATTTTTGTTATTTGACCAACCATCAGGAGAAGCAAATACAACAGGTACACTAATCAGTAAGATTGCTGAAGTAGCAATTAATGCAAAAACAGCCAATTGGAAAGCAATAGTCATCTTTCTAATCCTCCAATCTATCAACAAAAGAAACTATATACCATTTGATCCCTTTATTGGTATCGGCCAAAATTTCTAATAAAACGTATCATAGAGGGATTTTACCACGAATCTATTAATGCTGTATGACTTATTAGCACCTTTTACCACCTTATTAAATTAAGGCATGAGATCAAGGGAAAGGTATTTTTTTTTTTTACTTCATTAAAAGAGGCCCGCCAGATCATTATCTATATATATACAGATCGATAGCTAGACCCATAGGATCGCACCGGATATCTTTATATATATAGGTCGTAATGGTATCAACTCATATATCCATGTTCTATTCGTTAGAAAAAAAAAAAAAAAAATAATAAAATAGAA